AATGATCATTTGGAAAATGCGGTAAGAAATGAAATGTCACAATATTTTTTTTATACATGTAAAAGTGACAGAAAAGAAAGAATATCTTTTACATATCCACCTAGTGTTTCTATTTTTATGGAAATGATACAAAGAAAGATATCTCTGTTCACAATACAAAAACTCTCTTCTGATCAATTGTATAATCATTATCATTTGAGTTCTATCAATGAACACAAAAGAAACAATTTAAATCAAAAATTGATAAATAGAGTTCAAATACATTAATAATAGAAAAATGAATACATAAGATAAATACAATAAAATATAAGAAGAGATTCGACTACCTCCTCCATATTTAATACTTTCTCCTATAAAAAAATTCATAATACCAATCCCATTTGTAATTCCATCAATTATCCATCTATCAAAAAAATAAGTTAGTTCAGCCAATTTTCTTATACTCCCAATAAAAAATATTCTATAAAAAAAATCTATGTAACCACGATTATATGACCAATCGTATATTATATATAGTAGTTTTTCAAAAAGAAATCGATTCTTGTTTTTGTTAAGAAACCTTTTAACAAATGAATTAAGAAAGTAAAAATTTGATAAAGATGAATAACTGGGCTTATAGAAAAAAAATGCTATAAATATTCCGCAATAAGCTATACTGACTGAAAAAGTCGAATTTTTTAAAAATTCATACCAATTCACTAAATTATTTGAACTTTCATGTAAAAGATTTATAGACGGAGTTAATAATTTGTCTAATATATCCAAATCTATTATTCTTTCTTGATTCAATTGATTCCTTTGAATTCCTAGGATACCAACAAACAAAATAAATAAAGTTAACAAAAACATAGGAAAAAGCATAGTATTATCCGATTCATAGGGATAGGAAATAGGAGTTTGAGTATCACTACGCGAAAAAGTAACAAAAGGATACATCGTATTTTTTCCCGTAGTATCCATTTGATATAGCTTTTTCAAAGAACTCTGATGATTATTCATTGTTAATAAGGATAATAAACAATTTTTTTTTCTCATTATTTTTGATCCTTTTTTACCCCATAAAGATATTGAATAAAATAATTTATTTGTTTTTCCATTATAATTTTTTAAATAAAGATTTAAATGTCCTTCAAAAGTAAGTAAATAGATACGAAACATATAAAATGCAGTTAGTCCCGCTGTGGAAAGGGCTATTATTGCAAAAGTGGGTGAATATAACCAACTATCATTAAGAATTTCATCTTTAGACCAAAAACAGGCAAGGGGTGGAATACCACAAAGAGAAAGTGTACCTAATAAAAAAAAAATTTTGTAATTGGGACATGCTTTGTTAAACCACCCATAAGAACCATATTCTGACTTTTATCTGGAGAATATCCAACAACCAATTCCATTGAATGAATAATGGAACCTGATCCTAAAAACAACAAAGCTTTTGAATAAGCATGAGTAATCAAATGAAATAAAGCAGCTCGATAAGACCCTATACCCAAAGCTAACATCATATAACCCAATTGGGACATTGTAGAATAAGCTAAGCTTCTCTTAATATCTTTTTGAGCAAGAGCTAAAGTAGCTCCAAACAGTACTGTTATTATACCGATCAAAGCGATTATATTCATTATGTAAGGTATGACTATGAAAAGAGGAATAAACCGAGCGACAAGAAAAACCCCCGCTGCTACCATCGTAGCAGCATGGATAAGAGCCGAAATGGGGGTAGGTCCCTCCATGGCATCAGGTAACCACACATGAAGGGGAAATTGAGCAGATTTAGCAACTGCACCAGAAAATAATAGGAAGGCACATAAACTAACAAATAAAAAATGAACCTCATTATTAGAAATCAAGTTATTGAATATTTGAAACAAATCACGAAATGCAAAACTACCTGTTGTCCAATAAAGACCTAAAATCCCTAATAATAAACCAAAATCCCCCACACGATTCGTTACAAATGCCTTTTGACAAGCATTCGACGCTATAGGTCGTGTAAACCAAAAACCTATTAATAGATACGAACACATTCCAACCAATTCCCAAAAAATATAAATTTGTACCAAATTAGAACTAATAACTAATCCCAACATTGAAGTATTGAAAAAAATCATATAAGCACAAAATCTCAAATATCCTTGATCATGAGACATATAATTGTCACTATAAATAAGAACCAAAATCCCAACAGTAGTAATTAATAATGACATAATAGAAGTAAGTGGATCAATCAAGTAGCCAAACTCTAAAGAAAAATCATTATTGATAGTCCAAGACCATACATATTGATAAACATAACTGTTACTTATTTGATGAATAAACAAATAAAATGAAAAAAGCATCACTATACTTAAAAAGAGAACACCAGTAAAAGACCATATACGGCGAAGTTTTTTTGTTGACGTTGGAAAAAGCAATAGTCCCCCTGCTAGTAACATAAGAACTGGAAGTGAAATAAAAGGTATGATCCATGAATATTGATATGTATATTCCATAAAAAAAATATTTTGTTACTATTTACTAATTTATTATTTCTGATTCACGAACTTTTTTTTCTTTTGAAAAGGGTCAGTTAATAACAAATTAAAATATGTAAAAGTTAAATAGAATTTTCTATTCTTAATTATTCTTCATTTTTTCAAATACTTCAAATATTTTCAATCAAGAACTTAAAATTGTTCCCATAATATACTAAAATGAAATTTTTAGTAAAAACTTCTATTTCTTTTTTTGTTCTGACGATATAGAAAATTCAAAATTTGCATTATTATTTTTTACGCATTACAAAACTTTTTATTCATACAACAAGGTTTATAGAGGAAGGACAAATAATTATACCAAAAAAAAAATTTGTATGAATTGCCCAAACCTCAAAAAATAAGAACTATTTTTTTTTTAGTTCGTTTATTTAAAATCATTAACTAATTATCTTTTGAACTGAATGCATTTTTTTCAATTCAAAAAAAATTATATATACTAATCTTTTGACATAAATAAATTATAAAAGGATTTACTAAAGGAATTGGTAAAATATGAAATTCAAAAAAAAAATATTCTTGACAAAATGAATTACTATTTTCAGTCGAATTAAAAAATGCAAATTAAGTTCATAGAAATAGAGAAGTTGAGTTTTTAAAATTTTCGATATATTTTATGACATGTATATTCCATTCATATATAAATCGAAGATGGCGAAAATAGACAATGCCAGACCAGACCCGAATAGACTCTTTTCTTGTTGTATTCTTTTTTGCAATAATACTATATTAGTTTTATACTTTTTGTCTTTCTTTTATGTTTGTTTTTCATAATCTATTTTAATGGATTTTCATAGAATCCTTAGATTGTGAAAGGAATCGAATGAAAAGAACAAATATACAATATATACTATAGTAAATAAATAGTAACGAATAATTTTTTTTTTTAAGCAAAATATGTCTTTCACATCCAACTATAGAAATGAATAACTTATTTGCATTTTAAAATGGCAGTTCCAAAAAAACGCACTTCTATATCAAAAAAACGGATTCGTAAAAATATTTGGAAAAGCAAAGGGTATTGGGCAGCGTTGAAAGCTTTTTCATTAGCAAAATCTCTTTCTACAGGGAATTCAAAAAGTTTTTTTGTGCGACAAATCAAATAAATAAAAAAAGAAACATTGTAATAATCTGAACCCTTTTAAATCAAAAAAGAGACTAGTTAAATTAAAAAGAATTAATTTTTAAATGATTATTATTTCCTAATGGGATCTATATTGAATTCTTTTTTTTTAGGGTATGTAAACTAAAAAGAAGTTTGTTTACTAAATTCTAAAAAAAAAAACGGATACTTTTTTAAAAATAAAAAACTGAACTTCAGAAAGAAAGTTCAAAGAAAAAAGAAAAGAATAAACAAGGTTTTACCTTTCATTTTAGTTTTAGCATGTTTGTTCTTTCATTTTTGGGATGGGGAAAATAAGAATCCCCATCGACCCTAAACAAAAAGTTTTTTCTTCATTTTTATTTGATTCTATATTTTAGTATATAAATATAGAAAATCTAGTAATAAATTCTTTATTCAAAATGAATAAGTTATTCAAATTATGAAAGTAGTTGATAAAATTGAAAACTTTTTTTTAATTGTCTTAAACTATTATCTCCCTAAATTTTTATTACCATATATAATATATCTCTACTTCTTTTAACCCAATTTGAAAAGTTTCTTTCTTCTTATCTTAATCTTTTTTTTATCTTCTTTAGGTTTAGGTGGATTTTTTATATAAGGAATCCTATACTAATTTGACGTGATAAAAAAAGGATTCCATGTGGAGACTAGAATATTAATCAAAATATCTATAAATTTAGAAAAGATTTATTGAATTATGGTACAATGGAAATTTTGATAGAAATAATAACTTTATTATTATATTTAAATATATTATTATATATTTGTTAGATTATATAATCTCTTTCCCCAATACTGAACAATACCTAATTAAATAGGTTTTTAAAATCGTAAGAGAAATTCTTTACACAATAATAACTTTAACAATTAATACAAAGCTATACAAATATACAATTTTTTTTACTTAAATTTTTTTTATCCAGTTTTTTTATTTTCTAAAAAATATTACATTGAATTGATTCTTTCAATCTTGACGATTGAATCAAAATAAGTTATTATGATTTCGAGAAAGCCGCTATGGTGAAATCGGTAGACACGCTGCTCTTAGGAAGCAGTGCTAGAGCATCTCGGTTCGAATCCGAGTAGCGGCATGCCACTTTATATTAAAAATTCAAAATATTTTAAAAGAATAAGGTATTATAAAAGAATAAGGATTATAATATAATGAATTCAGTCCCCGATTTCTATTCTTATAATTGATAGATCTCCCCCCCCCTTTTTTTTTATGATATTTTCAACTCTAGAACATATATTAACTCATATATCCCTTTCAGTCGTTTCAATTGTAATTACAATTCTTTTGATAACCCTGTTAGTTGATGAAATAGTAGGACTATATGCTTCCGCAGAAAAAGGAATGATAACTACTTTTTTTTTTATAACTGGATTATTAGTTAGTCGTTGGATTTTTTTGAGACATTTACCATTAAGTGATTTATCTGAATCATTACTATTTCTTTCGTGGAGTTTTTCCATTATTCATATGGTTACATATTTCAAAAAAAATAAAAACTATTTAAGTTTAAGTTCAATAACCATGCCAAGTACTATTTTTACCCAAGGTTTTTCTACTTCAATATTTTTAACTTACATGCATCAATCCGAAATATTAGTCCCGGCTCTTCAATCTCATTGGTTAATGATGCATGTAAGTATGATGGTCTTGGGCTATGCATCTCTTTTATGTGGATCATTATTTTCATTAGCTCTTGTAGTCATTACATTGCAAAAAGTCATAACAATTTTTGGTAAAAACAGTCATTTTTTAAATAAGTCATTTTCCTTGGGTGAGATCCAATACATGAACGGCGGAAACAATGTTTTAAAAAACACTTATTTATTTTATTCTAATAATTATTACAAGTCTCAATTGATTCATCAATTAGATCATTGGAGTTATCGTACTATTAGTATAGGGTTTATCTTTTTAAGCATAGGTATTCTTTCAGGAGCAGTATGGGCTAATGAGGCATGGGGATCATATTGGAATTGGGATCCAAAGGAAACGTGGGCATTTATTACTTGGACCATATTCGCAATTTATTTACATATTAAAACAAATAATAATTTTGAAAGTGTAAATTCTGCAATTGTGGCCTCTATGGGTTTTCTTATAATTTGGATATGCTATTTTGGGGTCAATTTATTAGGAATAGGGCTACATAGTTATGGTTCATTTACATTAAACATCTAATTGAAATTGAATTGAAGAAAGGACCTAACGAATCTAAACATAGAACGGTATATATATAAGAAAAATTCGTGTAAATCATGGAATAGAGAAAGCGAACCATTTGAATCAAGTAATGTAGTGATTCAAATGGTTCTCAGAAAATCCAAATGTATATGGTTGCAAGTCCAATTCATTTTTTTTTCACTTTTTTTATACAAAAAATTCCTTTTTAAATCATTATTATTCCAATATTGTATTGCTGGTTTATTTATTTTTATGTTTATGAAAGAAAATTATCTATAAAAATAATTAGCTAAAATAGCTTCAACTTTATCAACTGATAGTGATAAAACAAAATCTGGATAAATGCCAATACCTATTATTGGTAAAAGGATAGAGATGGAAACAAACAACTCTCGCGGTCCTGAATCAAAAAAAGAAAAATTTTGAACATTAAAAAGTTTGTATCCATAGAACATCTGGCGTAACATGGATAATAAATAAATCGGAGTTAATATTATTCCAATTGCCATTACAAAAAGAATTAATATTTTTGTCATTAAAAGATATTTTTGGCTGGTAATAATTCCAAAAAAGACTATTAGTTCTGCAACAAAACCACTCATTCCCGGTAATGCAAGGGAAGCCATCGATAAAATACTGAAAGTCGTAAATATTTTAGGAATTGGTATAGCCATTCCTCCCATATCCTCAAGATAAACAAGGCGTATTCTATCATAACCTGCTCCCGCTAAGAAAAAAAGCCCAGTGCCAATAAATCCATGAGAAATTATTTGTAAAATAGATCCGTTGAGTCCCGCATCGCTTATAGATCCAATTCCTATAATTATGAAACCCATATGAGATACGGAAGAATAAGCTATTCTTTTTTTTAAATTACGTTGACCAGGAGATATTGAAGCTGCATAGATTATTTGAATTATGCCTACTATGATCAACCAGGGAGAAAATATAGAATGAGCACAGGGTAATAATTCCATATTGATCCGAACTAATCCATATGCTCCCATTTTTAATAAGATTCCGGCTAGAAGCATACAAGTACTGTAATGTGCCTCTCCGTGTGTGTCTGGTAACCATGTATGTAAGGGTATAATCGGTGATTTGACAGCAAAAACAATAAGAAATCCAATATAAAATATTATTTCCAGTGCGACAGGATACGATTGATTAGCTGATGTTTCAAAATTGAATGTTGGTTCATTAGAACCATATAAACCAATACCCAGAACTCCCATTAACAAAAAAATGGAACTCCCGGCAGTGTACAAAATAAATTTTGTAGCTGAATACAAACGTTTCTTTCCTCCCCACATCGATAGAAGTAAATAAACAGGAATTAATTCGAATTCCCACATGAGAAAAAAAAGTAAAAGATCTCGAGAAGAAAATGATCCGATTTGACCGCTATACATAGTTAACATTAGGAAATGGAATAATCGAGAATTCTGCGTAACTGGCCAAGCCGCTAAAGTAGCTAAAGTGGTGATAAACCCCGTCAGTAAAATAGGTCCTATAGAAAGACCATCTATTCCCAATCTCCAGTAAAAATTCAAAAAACGGATCCATTTATAACCCTCTGTCAATTGAATTAATGGATCGTCCAATTCAAAATGATAACAAAATGTATAGGTTATCATAAGGAGTTCTAAAATACATATACATATAGTATAATATCTAATGACCTTATTTCCTTTATGAGGGAGAAAGAAAAGTAGGGAACCAAAAAATATTGGCAAAACTACAACTATTGTTAACCAAGGAAAATAATTCGTAGTAAAAACAAGATACACTTGGACTAGAACAACTCGTGCTCGAAAATATATATATATTTTCGAGCACGAGTTGTTGTCAGTAAAAAAAAAAAAAATAAAATGTATTCAAGTTAAAAAAAATGTATTCAAGTATGGTTTTCTCGCATGTATCAATAAGCTAGACCCATGCTTCTAGTTGTTTCATGCCATAAATAAACTCGAACACTCAAGAAATCCGTTGGACAAGCGGATTCACATCTCTTACAACCAACACAGTCTTCTGTTCTTGGAGCAGAAGCAATTTGCTTAGCTTTACATCCGTCCCAAGGTATCATTTCTAATACATCTGTGGGGCAAGCTCGGACACATTGAGTACACCCTATACATGTATCATAAATCTTTACTGAATGTGACATTTGGATCTATAAATTTTTGAACATCATCAATTTTCAATCTAGTAATAAAGCTTTAAATTAATCATTATTTAGATACCAGATGAATCAATAATTTATTAGAATTTATCTAATCAATCTAAACTTACTATGAAATTGAATCATGCGATAAGGCCAAGATACTTTAATTTCTTACGTTTTCGTCATACATTATGTATCCTATTCTACGGATAAACAGATAATTCAACTCGATGAATATCATCATTTATCTAATAAACACTACTTATTTAACAAATTCGATTGATTAATACGAGTTGATTTTCTGTTACGATAAATTGACGAAACAATAGCTGGTCCAATAGCTGCTTCAGCGGCTGCAATAGCTATACCAAAAATGGAGAAAATATTACCTTTTAATTGACGACTATCAAAAAAATCAGAAAATGTTACCAAATTTATATTAACTGCATTCAGGATCAGTTCAAGACACATAAGGGCTCTAACCATGTTTCGGCTTGTGATCAATCCATAGATACCAATACAAAATAAATAGGCACTTACAACAAGTACATGTTCGAGCATCATTGACCAACTCCTTCTCAATTTCGATTCATTTCAATATAAGTAACAGTTTTTAAAATTCAATTGACTAAAAAAAGTACAGAACAAGGGAAATCTATTGGTAATAGATCGAATAAAAAAAAAAAAGAATTTAGACAGAAACAATTTTCAAAAATATACTTAATTCAAGTTAAAGTAAAGGGTATGGGTGTGATAACCTAGAACAAAGTTTTATTTAGTATTTAGATTGCAGTTGCTAGTTCTAAAGATTAATTACTGGCGAGCCACGGCAATTGCACCTACCAAAGCAGCTAAAAGAATTATTGAAATGAGTTCAAATGGAAGAAAAAAATCTGTTGATAAATGAATTCCAATTTGTTGACTAGTACTTATCAAATCTTGCTCTAGAATCTGATTTGATCTTGTAGTCCAAATAATCCCATACCATGAGGTATCTAGAATAGTATTGATTAGTGAAACAAAAATACTTGTACAAACCAGCAAAGTAACTCCACTTCCAATTGTCCAAAGATTAAAATCTTTGGAATATTCTGAACCCTTCATAAACATCACAGCAAATATGATTAAAACATTTATAGCTCCCACATAAATAAGGAGTTGCGCAGCAGCTACAAAATGGGAGTTTGATAAAATATAAAAAAAAGATATACAAACAAGAACCAGTCCCAATGAAAAAGCAGCATAAATTGAGTTGGTAAGTAATACGACACCAATACTTCCTAATATAAGACCTGATCCCAACAAGACTAAAAGAAAATCATGTATCGGTCCAGGCAAATCCATTATATGTACAATAATAAATAGAAATTTTTTTCATGAACTTATTGACTCGACCAGGAAAAAAAATTGTTGATCAATTCGTAATTTAATCTGAAAGGTTGTGAATTAATCTATTTTTATATGAAAAAGAGGATTTCGAAATTATGTATTTTGAAATAATTCCAGATATTATTAATATCTTTTTTTTTTCAATTATTAATATATTTTCAATCCAAAAAAAGATGCAATTCTGATTAATCAAAAATTTTGATTTTTTGTTAGTGACCAAACAAACACCACGAAAGAAACCTCATTCCTTTAGATTAAAACAGAAATTTAGTAATTTCCAATTACCATTTAATCAAGGGATTTACTTCTTTTTTATTGGAATTTCAGGAGAATTTGAAATTGTTCGAATTGTAGAATCGTCAACTACTGACATCGGTAAACGACCCAAAGCAATTTGATTATAATTCAATTCATGACGATCATAAGTAGAAAGTTCATATTCTTCTGTCATGGATAAACAATTTGTTGGACAATATTCAACGCAGTTACCACAAAATATACAGATTCCGAAATCAATACTGTAATTAAGCAATTGTTTCTTTCGAATATAAGTTTCCAATTTCCAATCAACAACGGGTAGATCTATAGGACATACACGAACACATACTTCACAAGAAATACATTTATCAAATTCAAAATGGATTCGACCGCGGAAACGCTCGGATGTTATTAATTTTTCGTAAGGATATTGAATAGTTACAGGCAAACGATTTGCGTGAGATAAAGTAATCATGAAACTTTGACCAATGTATCTTGCAGCTCGTACTGTTTGTTGACCATAATTCATGAACCCAGTTATCATAGGGAACATATTGTAATATCTATGAATAATTTGATGTTTGTTTCTTTCTCTTGGTTGAGATAATTCGTGAATATAAAACATTGTATTCCTTTATAGTGAAAAGAGTTCGAAAGAAGTTGTTAATAATAAATTACCGAGAGAAATAGGTAAAAGAAATTTCCATCCAAGATTTAATAATTGATCCATTCTTAGTCTTGGTAAAGTCCATCTTGTTGTTATAGAAATGAACAAGAACAAATAAGTTTTAACTAATGTAATAAAGATATTAATTGTCATTACAAAGAGTCCACCTGCTTTATTTATTTCAAAAAGCGAAGAATTGAATATGTACGGAATAGATATATCCCAACCGCCCAAATAAAGAACTGTTACTAAGAATGAAGAAACTAATAGATTTAGATAGGAAGCAACGTAAAATAAACCAAATTTGATACCCGAATATTCCGTTTGATAACCCGCTACTAATTCTTCCTCTGCTTCTGGTAAATCAAAAGGTAATCTTTCACATTCTGCTAAGGAAGAAATTAAAAAAATAATAAACCCTATAGGTTGACGCCACAAATTCCACCCCCAAAAACCATATTTTGCTTGAGCTTCAACTATATCAACTGTACTTGAACTGTTAGATAATTATAGTCGCCAATAACATTACTGTTCTCATCGCTATTACAGAACCGTACATGAGATTTTCACCTCATACGGCTCCTCAAAAGATATAAATAAATTTAAGGAGTTGGTCGATATTATTTCTCTTGATATGTATGTTTTGTCGGATAGTATAGTATCAAAATGGATCTATCGTGTATTCCAAAATTAAATCAATGGAATTCTGTCTGTTTTCGTTTTATTTGAATAAAAAATAAAATAATCAATAAAAAAATGACTTCTGAATTGATCTCATCCTCTTTAAAAATTTCAATTTTTCTTCGTTGAGTAATAACTTAATTCTTCACTAAAATACTTTTTTTAGAAATACAACTAATCCAGCGGTTTTAATTACGAAAACGAAATAACCATTCCATTACCATTAGTTCGTCAATTCTGACACGAATTTTACCTTTATGAATATGGATATGGCAAAGAAAATGAATATTGGAATAGCATGGAGATAAGAAAGAAAAAAAAAAGCTATCTTTTTTTGTACTTGTATTCTTTCTATTTTTTTTTGTTCCTATTCTTGTTTCTCAGAAAAAAAGAGGGGAACTTATGAAATAAGGGATTATTTCGTTTTGGATAGTCATTTAGTTAATGGGTAGATAGAAGCGTATTCTGGATCGGAATCGTCGGGAGTACTGCCTAATCATTTCTACGAATTTAAAGCCCCAATTAGTATTCTTTTTTTATTATCCATTTTGAAAAAATGTATCTTCTCCTATTTTGGATAATTTTGAAAATTTCTATTACTAATCCTTTGCATATTTTGGTGTTTCTAACCATCTACTCATTTTTGTTCAATCGCGCGTATTATGGTAATAGATGTATACTAGTACATACAAATAATAGTGAAAATTCACTAGGGTTGATCTTTTTTTTTTGAGTCCGCGTCAAGACGGGTTAATTAATTAACCAATCTTGGGAAAAAAGTTCTCTTTTTATTATGTTTATTTCGGCTTAACTCTTATACCTAGAAACTGAGACTCAATGTTTTTACTGCGAATTCTTTTTTCTATAAGCTGTTTTATTTCACTCATATAACTATCTAATTTAGTTCTTTAGTTCATTAATATAAATAATGAATAGAAAAAATATAAATAATGAATAGAAAACTATTCAATTCATTTTAACTCTTAAAAAATAGGAGAAGTTTATGTCTTAACGACTCGCACGTAGAGATATTGATAATACACACAGAGTTAATGGTATTTCATAACTAATTGATTGAGCAGCAGCCCGTAGACCACCTAAAAAAGAATATTTATTATTTGAACCATATCCGGAGATAAGAAGTCCAATAGGAGCAATACTTGAAATGGCAATCCATAAAAAAACACCAATATTGAGATCGGCTAAAACAAGGCGATAACCAAAAGGAATTACTGAATAACTTAGTAGAATTGATATAACTGCTATGGGTGGTCCGATACTGAATAAATGAGTATCCCCTCTAGATGGAAGAAGATTTTCTTTGAAAAGCAATTTTGTACCATCTGCTAAAGCTTGAAGAACTCCCAAAGGGCCCGCATATTCAGGTCCAATACGTTGTTGTATCCCTGCGGATATTTCTCTTTCTAACCATACAATTACTAGTACACCTATTGTGATTCCGAATATAGGAGTAAAAATAGGGACAAGCACCCATATAATTTCATAGACCTCTTTTAAGGATTCCAATCTTGAAAAAGAATTGATATCTTGTACATTTGTTGTATTAATTATCATTTTAACGGTCAACTTCTCCCATAATGATATCTATGCTACCTAGTATTGTCATAATATCGGCCAATTTCATTCTTTTAACTAACTGAGGAAGAATTTGCAAATTGATAAAACCTGGTGGTCGAATTTTCCATCTCCAAGGAAAACGACCCTGATCCCCTATCAGAAAAACGCCCAATTCCCCTTTTGGGGCTTCGACTCTCACATAAAGTTCTTGTTTCGGCAACTCAAAAGTAGGCGAAGGTTTTTTACTAATGAATCTATATTCAAAATCATTCCATTCCGGATACCTTTCTCTAGCAAAACATCGGCTTTCTAAATTTTCATAAGGTCCCCCTGGAATTTTTTCCAAAGCCTGTTGAATCATTTTTATGGATTCCGTCATTTCACCAAGTCTAACTAAATAACGAGCTAATGAATCTCCTTCTTTTTGCCATTGAACCTCCCAATCAAATTCGTCATAACACTCATAATGATCAACTTTACGAAGATCCCATTGTATTCCTGAAGCTCGCAGCATTGGTCCTGATAAACCCCAATTTATTACTTCTTCTCCACCAATAATGCCTACACCCTCAACTCGTTCTAAAAAAATAGGATTTTTTGTAATAAGTTTTTGATATTCAACAACTTCTGTCAAAAAATAATCGCAGAAATCCAAACATTTATCTATCCAGCCATGAGGTAGATCAGCTGTGACTCCACCGATACGAAAAAAATTATGCATCATTCTCATTCCGGTGGCAGCTTCGAATAGATCATAGACAAATTCTCTTTCTCTGAAAATATAGAAGAAAGGGGTCTGTGCGCCAATATCGGCCATAAAAGGGCCAAGCCATAACAGATGAGAAGCTATACGACTTAACTCCAACATAATAACTCTGATATAGCTGGCTCTTTTAGGTATTTGAATATTTACCAACTGTTCTGGTCCATTTATGGTTATTGCTTCTGTGAACATAGTAGCTAAATAATCCCAACGTGTTACATAAGGTAGATATTGTATAATTGTTCGGTTTTCCGCAATTTTTTCCATTCCTCTATGTAAATAACCCAATATGGGTTCACAGTCAATAACGTCTTCACCGTCTAAAGTGACGATGAGTCGAAGAACACCGTGCATTGATGGGTGGTGTGGGCCCATATTGACTAGCATGAGGTCTTTTCTTGTAGCTGGTCCAGTCATAAGTTTTTCCTCGATTCATTTTTCCATGAATTGCCGAAAACACAAAAAAGTTGATTAAAATTGAATATCTAACAAAATGGAATATCTAATAAATCAAATAATTCAAAATTACTTTTTGAATTAACGAGTTTTTGACTCCCGAATATCCAATTGCTTAATTAATTCTTTATAATGTATTCTATTTTTTTTTGACAAATAACACAGTAACCCTTGGCGTTTTCCCAGAATTTTACGTAGACCTCTTTGAGATAAATAGTCTTTTTTGTGCAATTCCAAATGTGAAGTAAGTCTTCGTATCTTATTTGTGAAACTTAATACTTGAAATTCAACAGACCCCTTTTTTTCTTCTTTCGAAATAACTGAGATCAATGTGTTTTTTATCATAAAAAAAAATTCCTTATAGTTTTAGATATCATATTTATTTATTATTTATTGATGAGTAATAATATACAATTAGCATTGTCACTGATTTAAATTATGTTTTGTATTTTAACAAATTTCTATTTTTCTTTTTTGTCAAATAAAATACATTATTAATTAATACTCAATCCCTTTGTGAAAATGGAATTAGGATATAAAAAGGATGGTATATTTTTACACACACAAAAAAAAGTTAGACTTAAAAAAAAATTTCAATAAGAAAATTTTATTGATTCATTTGTACATTTACATTGAATTAAAGTCATATTATGTATCAAAACGTAAGATAACGGAGATGCTTATTTTTTTTCTTACGATACTAAATATAGTACACATATTGTAAAAATGTCGCATTAACTAATTTGCAATTGTAGATACATATATATTCTTACCATACTAAAACGACTGCCATTATTTGTATCAAACCAATAACGATTCATACAAGCTAAATCTTCTAATCGATAATTGGGCCAAAGAAAGAGTTTTAATTTAATTAGTTTATTATTATATCTATCAAGATGTTTACTTTTATCTAAAACGTGAATACGATTTTTGAATCTGTTTGGATTATAAAATGCTTTATTTCTATGGATATTTTTTTCATTCTTAGAATTGAAACAACTTAGAATTCTAAACTCTCTACAAACTCTAGAGGATAAAATATTTTCAGGAACAAGGAAATCATCATTTTTTTTATATCTATTTTCAGTCCTTTTTTGATGTATTGCAATGGGTTCATCAAAACTATTCTTATCCCCGTAGCTTTTTTCTTGGTTTCTTTGAAATTTATTCTTATGAACTAATGAAAGACCTATAGTTTGATACATAATAAATTGTACATCATTTTTTACCGATAGACGAACTGGTTCAATAGTCAATATTCCTTTTTTGATCAATTTTGTAAGAGTTAAATCCTTCTGAATTATAAGAATATCCAGACGAATTTCTCCCCTTTGAAGAGAGGATATCGCAATTTCTCTTGGGTTTATTAGTCTAAGCAGGAGACAATATACGTTTATGTTATTGATCATTCTTTGATTTAAGAAATTATTCCATTTTAATTGAAAACACAAATATCTTTTTAATAAGAAATCCAGTTCTACTTCCGTATTTTTCTTGTAGTGTTTTTTATTTCTACGTTTTTTCAGATCTGATTCTGCATACTCTTCTTGAACATATTTTTCTTGGTTTGACATAATTGAGTCAAGATCCTCTTTGGCCACGGATTCTTTTTCGACTTGATTTGTTTTTTTTTCAAATTCAAGAGTTTGTTCATTTGATGATATAAAAATATATTTTTTTTTCTTTCCAATGAGATTTTTACTAAAAGTATCATTCCAATTATAAAAAATGAATTTAATTGGTATGATCCACGGGTTAATCCTATATGCATTATAAAGTTTTACAATTTCTGGGAAGAACCAAAGTTCAAAATTCGATATGGAACAACTTACTATTTCTTCATTCATTCCCATCCAATCAAAAAAAAAGTTTTTATCCATTTTATTGATTATTTTATAATTATAAACCCCAGTTTTAGTATTTTTATTACTGTTGGTACCCGCCTGAATATTAATCCAGGACGATATTGAGGCCTTCTTTTTAAGACAAAAATGTAGAATTCCGCAAGAAAAAATTTTTCTATCCGAATTTTTATTAATAGGTATAATATTCTCTTCTACTAGATAATTATTGATAGGGATACATTCTAGCATATCAAATAATTTTTTTTGATCGTTATTGTAAATATAATAATTTTTTTTCTTATTATTTACTTGTACTGGTAATCCATAAATATATGAATCTTTTTTATCTTCGTAATTAATAGATTGATATGATAAGAGATTATATATATATTCTTTTTTTAAATTCTCTTTTTGATTGGGTAATGCGTAGTATGTTTCAAAATAATTTTTTTTTTTATACTGAATTAAGCGCTTTTTTTCATAGGAATCACATTTTGTTAAAGACTTGTTTTTGAACATACGACCTTCATTGACTCTATTTCGAAATTTTTTTGGTATTAATCTGGCCCATTTAATCGGATAAAAATCGTATTCATAATGACCTTGTAACCCGTTTTTCCATTGATTCATTCTAGGATTTTTAAAATTATTTTGTTTAGATTTGGAATGAAATAGTCTTTGGACTTCAACAAAATAATTTTTTATTTCATTCTTAAGAAAAATAGATGTTCCGTGATATTGAAAGATGGATCTTAACTTAGATAAGTTAATAACTTCGGTTTGTGATAATTTGTAAAATACATATGCTTGAGACAAGTATGATAAATAAAAAAAAAGATTTGTATTCTTATTATTAATATAAAAAAAGGATTTATTTATAGTTTCAATAAAGTGAGTTCTATTTTGATTTTTTTTATTAATTATTTTTTTATTTTCTTCATTATTGGAAATGTATTTATTGATTTTTTTTTTTATGGATTCAATCAAAAGTTGTGCATTAATTCTGGGGATATTAATAATCCCTAAAAAGATATATATATATATCTTTTCATTCAAAACTTTGAGAAACTGGTGGAATTTACAAATTAATTCAATATTTCTTTTTTTGAAAATTTTCCATTTTATGTTGGCTGATTGTAATCTTTTATGATCAGAACTTATTTTGTTAGGACTAATATTTTTCTTTGAAGTTCTAAACTCTTTTTTTTCTTTTATAATTGTGTCTGTTTTATTTATTAATGTGTTTGTTATATCAATCAGATCTTTCATTTTTTGTTCTCTCAATGAATCCTTTGTCCAATCAATAGATCGAAAAGGCATGGACAATTCATCAATTATTTGATCACTAATTCTAAAATTTTTTTCTTTTTTAGCTTCATTCGACAGGTATATTGGTATTTCTCTATTTATCCGTTTTTTATTTAAATTCGTTATTTTGGAGAATTGTTTTAGTAGTTCTTTTAGAAAAAGCAAGTTTGTTCGTGCTTTAAAAAATTTTAGAATTTTAAAACGCTTCTTTTTCCATTTTTTCATTTTTTTTTTAAGTTCTTGAAAAATGGGTTCAAAAAAGAAAAGTCGTTTTCGGGGAGAACTAAAAGGTAATTCAACTTCCATTCCCAAAACTGTTAAAAAACAAAATTTTGTTTGTTGTCGTTGTTCTTTTTTTTTTGTTGATTTTTTTTTAGGAGATTGTAGCTTAGATCGGTGCCAAGGTTTAAGACGAAAAGGAAATAGGATCTTTATCTGAATACCCTCTGTTAACCAGTTTTTCGGAAATTCTTTTTCTGATACCGGAACACCGTTATAGGTACATTTAATATGCATCTCTTTATTCCAATCT